CGATACTAAAATAATTATGCATCATTCTCATACCAGTGGCAGCTTCGAATAGATCATATACTAATTCTCTTTCTTTGAAAATATAGAAGAAAGGGGTTTGTGCCCCAATATCGGCCATAAAAGGGCCGAGCCATAACAAATGGGAAGCTATACGACTCAACTCCAACATAATTACTCTGATATAGCTGGCTCTTTTCGGTACTTGAATATTTCCTAACTGCTCTGGTGCATTTACGGTTATCGCTTCTGTGAACATAGTAGCTAAATAATCCCACCTTGTTACATAAGGCAAATATTGTATAATTGTTCGGTTTTCTGCTATTTTTTCCATTCCTCTGTGTAAATAACCCAATATTGGTTCACAGTCAATAACATCTTCACCATCTAGAGTAATGATGAGTCGAAGAACACCATGCATTGATGGGTGCTGAGGACCCATATTTACTATCATGAGGTCTTTTTTTGTAGCTGGTACATTCATAGGTTTTTCCCCGATTGATTCGTCCATGAATTGCCGAAAATAATCAAAATTCAAGATCTAACAAATCAAATAATTAAAGTTCTTTAAAATTTAAATTAGTGAGTTTTTGGCTCACGAATTTCCAACCGACCAATTAATTCTTTATAACGTACTCTATTTTTTTTTGACAAATAAGCTAGTAATCGTTGACGTTTTCCCAGAATTTTACGTAAACCTCTCTGAGATAAATAGTCTTTTCTGTGCAATTCCAAATGTGAAGTAAGTCGTCGTATCTTATTAGTGAAACTTAATACTTGAAATTCAACAGACCCCGGGTTTTCTTCTTTTTTTTCTTGGAAAAAAACTGAAATGAATGAATTTTTTACCATAAAACGTAAATGGCTCCCCCTTGTATTGTTAATTTTACTGAAATTTTACTGATCAGAAATAATAAACTAGCCCTTATACGAGCCTTTCTTCGAATGGATTCAAGAAATGCTAATGAATTCTAAACTGAAGAAAAGGACTCCTAGGTCATATGGCACCTGAAATCCGTCGATGAATCCATAGAACAGACATGGGATCAAAAGCACCCCTGTAAAATTTAAGTGAGATGCTGTGGATTTGCTCTATCCCAGGCCTTCATAGAGGTTATTACGGATTTAGCAATTGGACGAGGATTCCTGTTTGCGGGTAAGCGCCGTTGATGGGCTATAATTTCCCGCAGTTTAGCGAGTCTAATGTGATTGGATTGTTGGATTTTTAATTGATCCTGATAGCCCAGTAATATGTTGATACCAGGATGATTCAACCTTTTATGGAAAGTTAGTAATAATTTAAAATTTTGTTCAATTATACCTCGGGCATTTGGCAGCTCTTCAGGAAGAGGAAGCTCTTCAGGAAACTCTTCCTCTGCCTGTGCATGAAGAGCTGCCATAACAGCGTTATTGTATGCTGCGTCCATAGCAAAAACGGAGCGACACCGACCTAGTAACAGTACGACAAGGAAAAAACCTGAAATTACCCATTTTTGGACCATAACTAAATAATTAATTAAGATAATAAAAACGAATTTTTTATTTGAATTAGAGTTCAAATAAAAAATTCCAATAGATAGAAGTATCATGGAATGTAAGTATGTATTTGAAATATTAGATATGTTACCTGATAGCTGATATCTAGCAAAAATTTATCGTCGTCTATTTTAAAATTGTGAATATTGCTATTGTGGATACATATGTAGCCTTAACACACTGAACCTAATACTATTAGTGGTATCAAACCAATAGCGATTCATACAAGCTAAATCTTCTAATCGATAAGTGGGCCACAGAAAGAACTTTAATTTATTTTTATCTATATCAAGACTTGGGCTTGTATCCAAAAATTTAACACCGTTTTTTACGTTCTTTCCATCCCAAAGTATGGGGTTTAGACCCGTAACCTTCCCTTTTCTTGAATTGAATGAAATTACAATTCTAAATTCTCTCCGACGTCTAGGTGATAAAATATTTTCGGGAACGAGCAAAGCATAATAGTTTTTATCTCTATTTCCAGTTAGTTTTTGATGTCTTGTAAGGGATTTATAAAAATTCTTTTTATCACCATATCTGTGATTAATGCGATCTTTATTCTTATGAACCAATGAAATACTTATGCTTTGATATCTAATAAATTTTCCATTAGTTTTCACAGACAGACGAACCGGTTCGATGCTAACCCCCCCCCCTTTCACCAATTCGGGAATATAGACATCCTTGTGACTCAGCATTATATTGAAAATCATTTCGCCTCGTTGCAGAGAGGATATCAAAACTTTTATCGGGCTTCTCAGTCTAAGCAGGAGACAATATACCTTGATATTATTGATTAGTTGTTGATTAAAAAAATAATCACTTCTAATAAGCAAATTATTTTTTAGGAAAAAATCGAATTCTGTTTCTGTAGTGCTTGTGTTTTTCTTTTTCTTTGGATGGTTTTTGATGACTGATCCCGCATAATCTTCGTTAATATATTTTTTTTCATTAATGTTTTTATTTGGACTAATCGGTGCATTTCCCTGAAAAAAAAAAAAAAGTAATTTTATGGGTATGACCCAGGGTTTTATTTTATATGAATTATAAAGTAACATAACTTCTGGGAAGAACCAAAGTTCAAAATCGGATATGGCCTTGCTTTGTATTTCTTCATTCATTCCCATCCAAGCAAATTGTTTTTTATTGAAGGGGTTGATGTCTTCATCAATTGTGAGATAAAAAGGATATTTCTTATACATTTTATCAACTTTTTGATCGTGACTAGTCTGTTTATTACTGGTGCTATGGATCCAAGCCTCACTATTGAGCTTCTTTCTAACACTAAAATGGAGAATTTTCCAATCTTCATATTTTCTATCCGTATTTTTAGCCATAATAGCATCTTTTCCTAGATAATTCTTGATAAGTATGATTGCCCACCCATAAACGGAATAATTATAAGAAATCTTTTCGATATTGTCAAATAATTTTTTTTTATCTATGTTGTAATTATAAGAAATCTCTTCAGTATTGTTGACGTGTAATGATGATACATAACTATAGGAGTTCCTCTTAGCTTCATAATTAATAGATTTAGATGAGAAGAGGTCATATTCAGAGTGTCTTTTAAAATTTTCTTTTTTCTTTTTTAATAGAGAATAAGTTTCTTTTTCATATGAATACCATTTGTTTAAATCTTTTTTGGGGGCTTGATTAACTCTATTTTGCCATTTTGGGGCTACTAATTTAGACCATTGAATTTTAGATAAATTATATTGATAATGAACCCGTAACCAATTTTTCCATTGATTCAGTCTAGAATGACGAAGTTTTTTATTTTTTAATTCGGAACTCAATATTCCTTGTGTTCTAAAATATCCCGTTAGTTCGTTTTTCTTTAAAACAGGTGTTCCGTGATATTGAAGAACAGATCTTAAGTTAATAACGTGGGTTTTTGATAATTTGTAAAATACATATGCTTGTGACAAAGAAGGTAAGTTCTTTGGATATTTATTAATATTACTATTAGAAAGTGACTTTATAAAGTGAATTTTTTTGTGTTTTTTTTTCTCAATTCTTTCGGGATTTGCTTTAATATAAATAGTGTAAATGTATTTTTTAACTTTTTTTGTTGTTGATTCAAGAAAAACTTGTGTGTCGATCCGAAGAATATTAATCATACCTAAGAAGTATATCCTTTGAAAGAAAAATTTTATAAAAAAATGTGATTTACGGATTAATCTAATCTTTATTCTTTTTAACACCTGCAAAAAAAATATATAGGATTCGCATCTGTTAGCATCATTACTTTTTTTGTTCGAACTAATGTTTTTTTCTTTTATCAGTTTGTTTATTTGAGTTATGATTAGGCTTGTTCTATCAGTCAGCTCTTTTTTTTTTTTTTCTGGCAGTGAATAACTTCTCCAATCAATAGATTTTAGTTTACTGGATGGTTTATAAATAATACTATTATTGATTAAAAGATCTTTTTCTTTTTTAGTTTCGCGCAACTCATATACTTCTCCTAATCCAAATAATAGCTTTGGGTTTATTTTTGCTAATTCTTTTTTTATTTTTTTGATAAGGAGAATGCTTTTTTTAATTGTTGTTGAGACTCTTAGAGAGAAATTTGTTCGTTCGTTTAATCTTCTTAGAATAGGAAAACAATTTGGCTTTCTTTTTAGAAGCATTTTTCCAAGTTCTTTTAAAATAGGTGCAAAAAAGGAGGATCGTTTTCGGGGAGAGCAAAAAGGGAGGTCGGTTTCCATCCCCCAAACAGTTAAAAAACAAAAATCATATTTTTGTTTTTTTTTTTTTCTATAAGGAGAGTCTGGATTAGATCGGTGCCAAGGTTTCAGACAGAAAGGAAAGAGTATCTTTATTTGAATACCCTCTGTTAACCAGTTTGTTGGAAATTCATTGTCTGCTAATTGAACACCGTTATAGGTGCATTTAACATGTCTTTCCTTCTTCCAATCCGTTAAATCCTCAGACCATTCTGGAAAGTCAAATAATAGCAGACGACCAAGATTTTTAGCTATTATAAAAGAAGGTAGTAGAATATATTTTCGAAGGATTGCTTGTGTTAGTAATATTGAACTTCTTATTACTTGACCCAATAGAATAGTATCCCAAATTTCTGCTGTTTCGATCTGCGATTTTTCTTGCATTTTGTGCTTGTAACTTTTGTCCACTCTTAGTTTATCTTTTTTTTTTTTCGCTTCCTCCACATAATCCGAAATTTTAAATTCTGTCTTTTTACCCATCCTAGTTATAAAAATAAATTTTATCAGTTTGGAGATATCAAACGCAAAAAAGAGAGGGCTTTCTATTCTGTCCATGAAAAGGGGGGAATGGGCATTCGCTTGAACCTGTTTTGAAATAACCATTTTCCGCCGTTGAGCGCGCATCGAGCCTTTTATTATCTCTCGACGAAAATCGGATTGTTCAGAATAACGTACTAAAGTGACTTCCTCTGTTTGATTAGAATTATAAATATCTAGGGTATTATCGGTATTCTGCTG